AAAACCCTATTAATAGATAGGAACACATTCCAACCAATTCCCAAAAAATATAAATTTGTATCAAATTCGAACTAGTAACTAACCCCAACATCGAAGTACTGAAAAAACTCATATAAGCAAAAAATCGCAAGTATCCTTGATCGTGAGCCATATAATTATCACTATAAATAAGAACCATAATTCCAACAGTAGTGATTAACATTAACATAATAGAAGTAAGTGGATCGATCAAGTAGCCGAATTCTAAGGAAAAATCATTATCGAGGGTCCAAGACCATACATATTGATAGATAAAACTGCTATTTATTTGCTGAATAGACAGATTAGTTGAAAAAATCATGACTATACTTAACAATAAAATACTCGGAAAAGCCCACATACGACGAAGATTTTTTGTTGCTGTCGGAAAAAGAAGAAGTCCCACTCCTATTAACATAGGAACTGGAAGTGGAAGGAAAGGTATGATCCACGCATATTGATATGTCTGTTCCATAAAAAAAGTTTTTTAATTCTTAATTAATATTAATTGGTTCCGATTCACCGGATCTTACCTCTTTTGATTTTGAAAGGAGTCAATAAAAAAAATGAAGATATGCACTAACTTAAACCAACTTAAATAGAATTTTTGAATTTTTATTTCTTTTTACTTATTCTTTCTGAGTTTCTGCTAAATACTTCAAATATTCAAATCAAGAAGTTACAATTGGTCAAATCATAGAGATTAATTACAAGTCTCCTTCTAACTTTCAAATTCGAGTGAAATTGGGCATATTTTTCCCGAGTTTGACAAGTTACTAAAAAAAAGAATATTCTTCTTTTTACTATTTTTAGTAATAGTTTATGTCATTTTCCCATATCTTTCACCCATCTTATCTATTCTTTTTTATTTTTAGAATAAAAAATATTATCTAGAAAAGAAATACATAATAAATTAGAAAGCGCAAATTTCTTTTGAACAATAGATGTCTTTCACATCCAGCTATACCAATGAGTAATCTCTTAATTTTTATTTAAATGGCAGTTCCAAAAAAACGTACTTCTGCATCAAAAAAGCGTATTCGTAAAAATTTTTGGAAAAGGAAGGGGTATTGGGCAGCGTTAAAAGCGTTTTCCTTAGGGAAATCTCTTTCTACTGGGAATTCTAAAAGTTTTTTTGTGCAACAAACAAATAAAATAAGTAATAAAACATAACACGTTGGAATAATCTGAATCGGCCTGACTCAAAAACCGAGTCATTTCATTTCGAAAATCAAATTCCCGATTTCCATTCCCTGTTGAGTTAATCAATAGGAATGGAAATCGTTCCGCTCTTAGAATATGTAAAATAAAAATTTTTCTGTTTACCGTAACGAATTCGAAAAAAAAAAAGAATACTTTTTTTCTTGACAAAAAACACAGGATACTCCATTTTCTTTTTAGTATATCTTCTCATTTCCAAGGCAGGGAGTATTATTTTCCCCATCGACCTATTTGTTACAAGAATATAAGGTTTTCTTTTTTCTATAGATCCCCTTTTTCTCTATAATCTATAAAAGGGCGGACAGGAAATCTTTCGTTACTAAAATCATTGAAACTAATTGATTAAAATTCTAAACTCCTTTGTAGAACTTTCTTCCTTTTGGATTTTCTCTGAATTCCTATATAGGACCCCATATATCTCTCGCCATCAATCCACTCAAAAACACTTAGCGAGGCTATTTTGGATAAATATGTGTCAATTTTGAATGATCCAAAACAGGTTCTTTTTTTTTGTTCGTTGATGAAATGGATTTTTTGGTTTTGATTTTTGAAATCAAATAAATCAAAAACAATTCATTAAAATAAACATTTTTGTGGGGGGTTCTATCTCTTAATTCATAGTAGTACTATATAGTTTTAGAATAGTTTTAGAAGAGTTCAAGTCGAGGAGAGTATAAAATACACAATAAAACTAAGATCCTAACCTAAAATAATGAACCTTCAAATACCTATTTGAACCAATTTTTATTTATGAATTTGAATCTTTCCTAAAAAATATTGCACCCAATTGAATTCTAAAATCTAGACGATTGCTTATTCATAGGCTATTATAAGTTCAAGACAAGCCGCTATGGTGAAATTGGTAGACACGCTGCTCTTAGGAAGCAGTGCTAGAGCATCTCGGTTCGAGTCCGAGTGGCGGCATGTCATCTCCTAAAAAAAGTAAATAGATCCTATAATGAATTCAATTCCCGATTTCCCTTTAAGGGACTCCTCTTTTAAAAAATTTTTATGATATTTTCAACCTTAGAGCATATATTAACTCATATTTCTTTTTCGATCGTTTCAATTGTAATTACAATTCATTTTATAACCTTTTTAGTCGATAAAATCGTAAACCTATATGATTCATCCGAAAAGGGCATGATAATTACTTTTTTCTGTATAACAGGATTATTAGTTACTCGTTGGGTTTATTCGGGACATTTTCCACTAAGTGATTTATATGAATCGTTAATCTTCCTTTCATGGAGTCTTTCCC